GTCCATGTAGCTTACAACAAAGCATGACACTGAAGACGTCAAGACGGCTGCCACAAACACCCATGGACAAAAGACTTAGTCCTAACCTTACTGTTGGTTTTTGCTAGAGATATACATGCAAGTATCCGCATTCCAGTGTAAATGCCCTAGGCACCCTTTAACCAAGTCGATAGGAGCGGGCATCAGGCACACACAATTGTAGCCCAAGACGCCTTGCACTTGCCACACCCCCACGGGTCCTCAGCAGTAGTTAACATTAAGCAATGAGTGTAAACTTGACTTAGTCATAGCAATTTAAGGGACGGTAAATCCTGTGCCAGCCACCGCGGTCATACAGGAGGCCCAAATCAACATTATAACGGCGTAAAGCGTGGTAATATGCTATCAAAGTAACTAAGATTAAAAAGCAACTGAGCTGTAATAAGCCCAAGATGCTCATAAGGCCAACTACCAAAGAAGATCTTAGACTGACGATCAATTAAAATCCACGAAAGCCAGGGCCCAAACCGGGATTAGATACCCCGCTATGCCTGGCCCTAAATCTTGATGCTCTATGCTACCTGAGCATCCGCCCGAGAACTACGAGCACAAACGCTTAAAACTCTAAGGACTTGGCGGTGTCCCAAACCCACCTAGAGGAGCCTGTTCTGTAATCGATGATCCACGATATTACCTGACCATTCCTTGCTGAATCAGCCTACATACCGCCGTCGCCAGCCCACCCCCCCTGATGGTTCAACAGTGAGCGCAATAGTCCAAACCACTAGTAAGACAGGTCAAGGTATAGCCTATGGAATGGATGCAATGGGCTACATTTTCTAGATTAGAACATTACGGCAAAGGGATCTGAAATGGCCCCTAGAAGGCGGATTTAGCAGTAAAGTGGGACAATCGAGCCCTCTTTAAGCCGGCTCTGGGACACGTACATACCGCCCGTCACCCTCCTCAAAAGCGACCCATCTCTATTACATTAATACGCTATTCAGCCAAAGAGGAGGCAAGTCGTAACAAGGTAAGTGTACCGGAAGGTGCACTTAGACAACCAAGACGTAGCTTTAATAAAAGCATTCAGCTTACACCTGAAAGATGTCTGCTAACACCAGATCGTCTTGATGCCAAATTCTAGCCCAACATACATTGACCTGGAATAACAAAGCTACTCCATAAACCAAACTAAAGCATTTACTAGTCTTAGTATAGGCGATAGAAAAGACACCCATTGGCGCGATAGAGATCACGTACCGTAAGGGAAAGATGAAATAGTAATGAAAAAACTAAGCTAAAAACAGCAAAGATCAACCCTTGTACCTTTTGCATCATGGTCTAGCAAGAAAAACCAAGCAAAATGAGTTTAAGTTTGCCATCCCGAAACCCAAGCGAGCTACTTGTGAGCAGCTATTTTGAGCGAACCCGTCTCTGTTGCAAAAGAGTGGGATGACTTGCTAGTAGAGGTGAAAAGCCAATCGAGCTGGGTGATAGCTGGTTGCCTGTGAAACGAATCTTAGTTCACTCTTAATTCTCCTCCAAGGAAACCAATAGAACCCTAATGTAGCGAATTAAGGGCAATTTAAAGGGGGTACAGCTCCTTTAAAAAAGAATACAATCTCTACGAGCGGATAAATAATCTATAGAAAGATTCACTGTGGGCCCTCAAGCAGCCATCAACAAAGAGTGCGTTAAAGCTCTTTACCTAAAAAATATATAAACAATATGACTCCCTCATCATTAACGGGCTAACCTATACGTAAATAGGAGAACTAATGCTAGAATGAGTAACCAGGGAATGTCCCTCTACGACGCAAGCTTACATCAGTACATTATTAACAAATCACCAAGATACGACTAATCAAACAAGCAGAGTATCAGGCATATTGTTAACCCGACAGAGGAGCGTCCACTAAGAAAGATTAAAACCTGTAAAAGGAACTAGGCAAACCCGTCAAGGCCCGACTGTTTACCAAAAACATAGCCTTCAGCAAACAACAAACAAGTATTGAAGGTGATGCCTGCCCTGTGACTTCGTGTTTAACGGCCGCGGTATCCTAACCGTGCAAAGGTAGCGCAATCAATTGTCCCATAAATCGGGACCTGTATGAATGGCTAAACGAGGTCTTAACTGTCTCTTACAGGTGATCGGTGAAATTGATCTCCCTGTGCAAAAGCAGGGATAACTACATAAGACGAGAAGACCCTGTGGAGCTTCAAAATCAGCAGCCACCCTACAACACATTAACACCCACTGGGTTCACGCTTTGTAAACCATTGGCCTGCATTTTTCGGTTGGGGCGACCTTGGAGAAAAACAAATCCTCCAAAAATTAGACCAAAACTCTAGACTGAGAGAGACATCTCAACGTGCTAATAGCACCCAGACCCAATATAATTGATCAATGGACCAAGTTACCCCAGGGATAACAGCGCAATCCCCTCCAAGAGTCCGTATCGACGAGGGGGTTTACGACCTCGATGTTGGATCAGGACATCCTAGTGGTGCAGCCGCTACTAAGGGTTCGTTTGTTCAACGATTAATAGTCCTACGTGATCTGAGTTCAGACCGGAGCAATCCAGGTCGGTTTCTATCTATGATGAGCTCTTCCCAGTACGAAAGGACAGGAAAAGCGAGGCCAATACCACAAGCAAGCCTTCGCCCTAAGTAATGAATCCAACTAAATTACGAAAGGCTATCACACCACAACCACGTCCTAGAAAAGGACCAGCTAGCGTGGCAGAGCTCGGAAAATGCAAAAGGCTTAAGTCCTTTAAATCAGAGGTTCAAATCCTCTCCCTAGCTTTAACTCAAATGGCCAACCACCCAATCCTAACCAACCTCATTATAGCCCTTTCTTATATTATCCCCATCCTAATCGCAGTAGCCTTCCTAACCCTAGTAGAACGTAAAATTCTAAGCTACATACAAGGCCGAAAAGGCCCTAACGTTGTAGGACCATTCGGCCTTCTCCAACCCGTAGCAGACGGGATGAAACTATTTATTAAAGAGCCAATTCGTCCCTCTACCTCCTCTCCCGTCCTGTTCATTACCACCCCAATACTAGCCCTCCTCCTAGCAATCTCCATTTGAATCCCACTCCCAATACCCTTTCCCCTTGCTGATCTTAACCTCGGACTACTATTTGTACTAACCATATCAAGCCTAGCAGTATACTCTATCCTATGGTCCGGCTGAGCTTCCAACTCAAAATACGCCCTAATTGGAGCACTACGAGCAGTAGCCCAAACAATCTCATACGAGGTCACTCTAGCAATCATTCTCCTATCAATCATCCTCCTTAGCGGCAACTACACCCTAAGCACTCTAGCAATTACTCAAGAACCCCTATTCCTAATCTTCTCTTGCTGACCCCTTGCCATAATATGATACGTATCTACATTAGCCGAAACAAATCGCGCCCCATTCGACCTAACAGAAGGGGAGTCAGAGCTAGTCTCAGGGTTCAACGTAGAATACGCGGCAGGACCATTCGCCCTATTCTTTCTAGCAGAATACGCAAACATCATGCTCATAAATACATTAACTGTCATCCTGTTCCTCAACCCTAGCCTGTTTAACCCCCCTCAAGAGCTATTCCCAATCATCCTAGCTACAAAGGTCCTACTCCTATCCGCAGGCTTTCTATGAATTCGTGCTTCCTACCCACGATTTCGATACGACCAACTCATACACCTACTATGAAAAAACTTCCTACCCCTAACACTTGCACTATGTCTGTGACACATCAGCATACCAATTTCCTACGCAGGTCTACCTCCCTACCTAAGAAGACATAGGAAATGTGCCTGAACATCAAAAGGGTCACTATGATAAAGTGAATATAGAGGTACACCAACCCTCTCATTTCCTAATACTTAGAAAAACAGGAGTCGAACCTGCACAAAAGGGATCAAAACCCTTCATACTTCCCTTATATTATTTTCTAGTAGGGTCAGCTAATCAAGCTATCGGGCCCATACCCCGAAAATGATGGTTTAACCCCTTCCCCTACTAATGAACCCCCAAGCAAAACTAATCTTTATCACTAGTCTATTCCTAGGAACAACCATCACAATCTCAAGCAACCACTGAGTCATGGCTTGAACCGGCCTTGAAATCAACACACTCGCCATCCTCCCCCTAATTTCAAAGTCCCACCACCCCCGAGCCATCGAGGCAGCAACCAAATACTTCCTAGTCCAAGCAGCTGCTTCAACCCTAGTCCTATTCTCCAGCATAACCAATGCATGACATACTGGACAATGAGATATCACACAGCTGACCCACCCAACATCTTCCATAATCTTAACCGCAGCCATCTCAATAAAACTAGGACTAGTACCCTTCCATTTCTGATTCCCAGAAGTACTCCAAGGCTCCCCACTGACCACTGGCCTTCTTTTATCCACAGCTATAAAATTCCCACCAATCACCCTACTCTACATAACCTCCCATTCCCTCAACCCCACACTACTGACCACCTTAGCCATCCTTTCTGCCGCTCTGGGAGGATGAATAGGCCTAAACCAAACACAAACCCGAAAAATCATGGCCTTCTCCTCCATCTCCCACCTAGGCTGAATAACTATCATTCTGGTTTACTGCCCTAAACTCACCCTACTCAACTTCTACCTATACACCATAATAACTGCCACCGTATTTCTTACCCTAAATACAATAAAAATCCTAAAACTATCAACACTAATAACTGCATGAACAAAAGCACCGTCACTCAGCACTATCCTCCTACTGACACTCCTGTCCCTAGCCGGTCTTCCCCCACTAACAGGCTTCCTCCCAAAATGACTCATTATTCAAGAACTAACCAAACAAGACATAGCTCTAGCAGCCATAATCATCTCACTCCTATCTCTTCTAGGACTTTTCTTTTACCTCCGCCTTGCATACTGTGCAACAATCACACTCCCACCACACACCACAAATCACATAAAACAATGACACGTTAACAAACCCATTAGCGCCTGAATTGCTATCCTAACCATTCTCTCCCTCATGCTCCTACCCATCTCCCCCATAATCGCCTCCATTATTTAAAAGAAACTTAGGATTACTTAAACCGAAGGCCTTCAAAGCCTTAGACAAGAGTTAAACCCTCTTAGTTTCTGTTAAAATCCGCGGGACATTATCCCACATCTCCTGAATGCAACTCAGGTGCTTTAATTAAGCTAGGACTTTACACCCTCCCCTAGGCAGATGGGCTTCGATCCCATAATACTACAGTTAACAGCTATATGCCCAAACCAACAGGCTTCTGCCTAACAGGCCTTGGCGTACAATTAGCACACATCAATGAGCTTGCAACTCACCATGAATTTCACTACAAGACCGATAAGAAGAGGAATCAAACCTCTGTAAAAAGGACTACAGCCTAACGCTTATACACTCAGCCATCTTACCTGTGACTTTCATTAACCGATGACTATTCTCAACTAACCACAAAGACATTGGCACTCTGTACCTAATCTTCGGAGCATGAGCCGGAATAGTAGGTACCGCCCTAAGTCTCCTTATCCGAGCAGAACTAGGTCAACCCGGGGCCCTGCTGGGAGACGACCAGATCTACAATGTAATTGTTACAGCCCATGCATTCGTCATAATCTTCTTCATAGTAATACCAATTATAATCGGAGGATTCGGAAACTGACTAGTCCCCCTAATAATTGGTGCCCCAGATATAGCATTCCCACGAATAAATAATATAAGCTTCTGACTCCTTCCTCCCTCATTCCTACTCCTCCTAGCCTCTTCAACAGTAGAAGCAGGAGCCGGAACCGGATGAACCGTATACCCCCCACTAGCCGGTAACATAGCCCACGCCGGAGCCTCAGTCGACCTAGCCATCTTCTCATTACATTTAGCAGGTATTTCCTCTATCCTAGGGGCAATCAACTTCATCACAACAGCAATCAACATAAAACCCCCAGCCCTATCACAATACCAAACCCCCCTGTTTGTGTGATCGGTCCTAATCACCGCAGTATTACTCCTACTTTCTCTCCCAGTTCTAGCTGCTGGAATCACAATACTCCTGACAGACCGCAACCTCAACACCACATTCTTTGACCCAGCAGGAGGAGGAGACCCAGTACTGTACCAACACCTGTTCTGATTCTTTGGACACCCAGAAGTCTATATCCTAATTCTACCAGGATTTGGCATCATTTCCCATGTCGTAGCATACTACGCAGGCAAAAAAGAACCATTCGGTTACATAGGAATGGTATGAGCCATACTATCTATCGGGTTCCTAGGTTTTATCGTTTGAGCCCACCACATATTCACAGTAGGAATAGACGTAGACACTCGAGCGTACTTCACATCCGCTACCATAATCATCGCAATCCCTACCGGAATCAAAGTATTTAGCTGACTAGCAACCCTACACGGAGGAACAATCAAATGAGATCCACCAATACTATGAGCCCTAGGCTTCATCTTCCTATTCACCATTGGAGGACTAACAGGAATCGTACTAGCAAACTCCTCTCTAGACATCGCCCTACACGATACTTACTACGTAGTAGCCCACTTCCACTACGTACTATCCATAGGTGCAGTGTTCGCAATCCTAGCAGGCTTCACCCACTGATTCCCACTATTCACCGGCTATACCCTACACTCTACATGAGCTAAAATCCACTTTGGAGTGATGTTCGTAGGAGTAAACCTCACCTTCTTCCCCCAACACTTCCTAGGCCTAGCTGGCATGCCTCGACGATACTCAGATTACCCCGATGCCTACACTCTATGAAACACTATCTCATCAGTAGGGTCACTAATCTCCCTAACCGCTGTAATCATACTAATATTCATCATCTGAGAGGCTTTCGCATCTAAACGTAAAGCCCTCCAACCAGAACTAATCAGCACAAACGTTGAGTGAATCCACGGCTGCCCACCTCCATTCCACACATTTGAAGAACCAGCCTTCGTCCAAGTTCAAGAAAGGAAGGAGTTGAACCCTCATATGTTGGTTTCAAGCCAACCGCATAGACCACCTATGCTTCTTTCTCATCCGAAGTGTTAGTAAAACCATTACATAGTCTTGTCAAGACTAAATTACAGGTGAAACCCCAGTACACTTCAACACTAAATATGGCCAACCACATACAATTCGGTTTTCAAGACGCTTCATCCCCTATCATAGAAGAACTAGTAGAGTTCCACGATCACGCCCTAATAACTGCCTTAGCTATCTGCACCCTAGTACTATACCTACTGACCTTCATACTCACTGAAAAACTAACATCCAGCACATTCGATGCACAGGAAATCGAACTTGTTTGAACAATCCTCCCTGCAGCCGTACTAATTATGCTTGCCCTTCCATCCCTACAAATCCTCTACATGATGGACGAAGTCAACGAACCAGACCTCACACTAAAAGCCATCGGCCATCAATGATACTGAACCTACGAATACACAGACTTCAAAGACCTAACATTCGACTCCTACATGACACCAACCGCGGATCTACCACTAGGTCACTTCCGATTACTAGAAGTAGACCACCGCGCAGTAGTCCCAATGGACTCCCTAATTCGAGTCATTGTTACTGCCGATGACGTACTACACTCATGAGCCGTTCCAAGCCTAGGTGTAAAAACTGACGCAATCCCAGGACGACTGAACCAAACCTCATTCACTGCCACTCGACCTGGAGTATTCTACGGCCAATGCTCAGAAATCTGCGGGGCCAATCACAGTTTCATGCCAATCGTGGTTGAATCCGCTCCACTTGCCGATTTTGAGAGCTGATCCTCCCTACTATCTTCCTAATCATTAAGAAGCTATGAACCAGCACTAGCCTTTTAAGCTAGAGAAAGGGGACTATTAATCCCCCTTAATGATATGCCTCAACTAAACCCAAATCCATGATTTTTTATCATGCTAATATCCTGATTCACCTATTCCCTGCTAATTCAACCCAAACTACTAACTTTCATCACCATAAACCAACCATCTAACAAAATACAAACAACCCCAACTACAACTCCCTGAACCTGACCATGAACCTAAGCCTATTCAACCAATTCTCAAGTCCATCACTCTTAGGAATCCCCTTAATCCTAATTTCAATAACATTCCCAGCTCTTTTACTCCCATCCCAAAACAACCGATGAGTCACTAGCCGACTATCCACCTTACAGCTATGACTCGTTAACTTAATCACAAAACAACTAATAATGCCCTTAAACAAAAAAGGACACAAATGAGCCCTAATCCTAACGTCACTTATAATCTTCCTAATACTCACCAATCTGCTAGGCCTACTACCATACACATTTACTCCAACCACTCAACTATCCATGAACCTAGCTCTAGCCGTCCCACTGTGACTCGCAACCCTCCTTGTTGGACTACGAAACCAACCTTCAATATCCCTAGGACATCTCCTACCAGAAGGTACTCCAACCCCACTAATCCCGGCCCTAATCATTATCGAGACAATCAGCCTCCTCATCCGCCCACTAGCCCTAGGTGTCCGACTAACAGCTAACCTCACAGCAGGTCACCTGCTAATTCAACTAATCTCAACCGCTACAGTTGCCCTAATCTCAGCAATACCAGCTATCTCACTCCTAACACTACTAATTCTATTCCTCCTTACAATCCTAGAATTAGCAGTAGCCATAATCCAAGCTTACGTCTTTGTATTACTGCTAAGCCTATACCTACAAGAAAACATTTAAATCATTAATGACTCACCAAGCACATTCCTACCACATAGTTGACCCCAGCCCATGACCTATCCTAGGAGCAGCTGCCGCTCTCCTCACCACATCCGGCCTAACTATATGATTCCACTATAACACTCCTTACCTACTAACCATTGGACTAACATCCACAGCCCTAGTAATAACTCAATGATGACGCGATATTGTACGAGAAAGTACATTCCAAGGACATCACACACCTACAGTCCAAAAAGGCCTACGATATGGCATAGTCCTATTCATTACATCAGAAGCATTCTTTTTCCTAGGGTTCTTCTGAGCCTTCTTCCACTCCAGCCTAGCCCCAACACCAGAGCTAGGAGGACAATGACCCCCAGTAGGAATTAAACCACTAAATCCAATAGACGTACCCCTCCTAAACACTGCCATCTTACTAGCCTCAGGAGTAACGGTCACATGAGCACACCACAGCATCATAGAAGCCAACCGAAAACAAGCAATCCATGCCCTTACCATCACCGTCCTCCTGGGTTTCTACTTCACAGCCCTACAAGCCATGGAGTACTATGAAGCCCCATTCTCTATCGCAGATGGAGTATACGGCTCTACCTTCTTCGTCGCAACCGGATTCCACGGACTACACGTAATCATCGGCTCTACATTTCTCCTAGTATGCCTTCTACGCCTAATCAAATTCCACTTCACCCCAAAACACCACTTTGGCTTCGAAGCAGCAGCCTGATACTGACATTTCGTAGACGTCGTATGACTATTCCTCTACATAACCATCTACTGATGAGGATCCTACTCTTCTAGTATACTAATTACAATCGACTTCCAATCCTTAGAATCTGGTTTAAACCCAGAGAAGAGTAATGAATATAATCCTATTCATGATTACCTCCTCCCTAATCCTAAGTATCCTCCTCACCGCACTTAACTTCTGACTAGCACAAATAAACCCAGACTCAGAGAAACTCTCTCCATATGAATGTGGATTTGACCCACTAGGGTCCGCCCGGCTACCATTCTCAATTCGATTCTTCCTAGTAGCAATCCTTTTTTTACTATTTGATTTAGAAATCGCCCTACTACTTCCACTTCCATGAGCCATCCAACTACAATCCCCCACCACTACCCTAACATGAGCCTCCATCCTAATCCTCCTACTCACTCTAGGCCTGGTCTATGAATGAATTCAAGGAGGACTGGAATGGGCAGAATAACAGAAAGTTAGTCTAACTAAGACAGTTGATTTCGACTCAACAGATTATAGCTCGCCCTATAACTTTCTTAATGTCAGCCCTACACCTAAGTTTCTTCTCCGCCTTCACTCTAAGCAGCCTAGGACTAGCCTTCCACCGAACACATCTAATTTCCGCCCTCCTATGTCTAGAAAGCATAATACTATCCATATATATTGCCCTCTCCATATGACCTATCCAAACCCAGACAGCATCCGCCACTTTACTACCTATCCTCATGCTAGCATTCTCAGCCTGCGAAGCAGCAACAGGACTAGCCCTACTGGTCGCCTCCACCCGCACCCACGGATCCGACCACCTACACAACTTCAACCTCCTACAATGCTAAAAATCATTATCCCAACTATCATACTCCTACCACTAACCCTCCTATCCCCATGCAAGCATCTATGGACTAATACCACAACACACAGCCTACTAATCGCTACCCTTAGCTTTCAATGACTTGTCCCAACATACTACCCAAGCAAAGGACTAACCCATTGAACCTCAATTGATCAACTATCCTCTCCTCTACTAGTTCTATCGTGCTGGCTCCTTCCTCTTATACTCATAGCAAGCCAAAACCACTTAGAACAAGAACCTATCATCCGTAAACGAATATTTATCGCAACTGTAATTACAGTCCAACCGTTCATTCTTCTAGCTTTCTCAGCTTCCGAACTAATATTATTCTACATCGCATTCGAAGCAACTCTCATCCCAACCCTAATTCTCATCACACGTTGAGGAAATCAACCCGAACGTCTAAACGCAGGCATCTACCTACTATTTTACACACTCGCCAGCTCCCTACCACTCCTAATCACAATTCTCCACCTACACAACCAAATCGGCACATTATACCTCCCAATACTAAAACTCTCACATCCAACAATAAACAACTCCTGAACAGGCCTAATATCAAGCCTAGCCCTAATACTAGCCTTCATAGTAAAAGCCCCCCTATATGGGCTTCACCTGTGACTCCCTAAAGCACACGTAGAAGCTCCAATCGCCGGGTCCATGCTACTAGCGGCCCTTCTCCTAAAACTAGGAGGATACGGTATTATACGAATCACCATCCTAGTCAACCCATCCACAAATAATCTGCATTACCCCTTCATCACCCTAGCGCTATGAGGAGCACTGATAACAAGTGCCATCTGCCTACGACAAATTGACCTAAAGTCATTAATTGCTTACTCCTCTGTAAGTCACATAGGCCTAGTCATCGCCGCAACCATAATCCAAACCCAGTGAGCCTTCTCAGGGGCAATAATCCTAATAATCTCCCACGGACTAACCTCCTCAATACTATTTTGCCTAGCCAATACAAATTATGAGCGCACCCACAGTCGAATCCTCCTTCTTACCCGAGGACTACAACCACTACTACCTCTGATAGCCTCCTGATGACTCTTAGCGAACCTGGCAAACATAGCATTACCACCTACAACTAACCTCATAGCAGAACTAACCATTGTAGTAGCCCTGTTCAATTGATCCCCACTAACACTCATTCTAACAGGAACTACAATTATCCTCACTGCCTCCTACACACTCCACATACTAATAACAACACAACGAGGAACACTGCCGTCCCACATCACCTCAATCCAAAATTCCTCCACACGAGAACACCTCCTGATGGCCCTACACATAATCCCTATAATCCTACTCATCTTCAAACCTGAACTAATCTCAGGAGCCCCTATATGCAAGTATAGTTTTAACAAAAACATTAGATTGTGATTCTAAAAATAGAAGTTAAACCCTTCTTACCTGCCGAGGGGAGGTTAAACCAACAAGAACTGCTAACTCTTGCATCTGAGCCTAAAGCCTCAGCCCCCTTACTTTCAAAGGATAATAGTAATCCAATGGTCTTAGGAACCAGTCATCTTGGTGCAAATCCAAGTGAAAGTAATGAACCAAACAATAGTCCTGAACACGTTCATACTACTTACCCTAGCAGTCCTATGCACTCCAATCATCTTCCCCATACTATCAAATAACCTAAAAAACACCCCAGCAACCATCACAACCACCGTCAAAGCCTCTTTCCTAATCAGCTTAGTCCCAATAACCATCCACATCTACTCAGGGACAGAAAGCCTCATTTCCCTCTGAGAATGAAAATTCATCATGGGCTTTAAAATCCCAATTAGCCTAACAATAGACTTCTATTCACTAACATTCTTCCCAATTGCCCTATTTGTATCCTGATCAATCCTACAGTTCGCAACATGATACATAGCATCCGACCCACACATCACAAAATTCTTTACATTCCTCCTCCTATTCTTAATCGCCATACTAATCCTAATCGTCTCCAACAACCTATTCCTACTATTCATCGGATGAGAGGGTGTCGGAATCATATCCTTCCTACTAATCAGCTGATGATACGGCCGAGCAGAAGCCAATACTGCCGCCCTACAAGCCGTACTATACAACCGAGTAGGAGATATTGGGTTAATCCTATGCATGGCATGATTAGCCTCTGCTATAAACACATGAGAAATCCAACAAATCTCCACCCAAGACCAAATTCCCACCCTCCCACTACTAGGCCTAATTTTGGCCGCGGCGGGCAAATCTGCCCAATTTGGCCTTCACCCCTGACTCCCAGCAGCAATAGAAGGCCCAACCCCCGTATCTGCCCTACTTCACTCTAGCACAATAGTAGTAGCCGGAATCTTCCTACTCATCCGAACCCATCCTCTCTTCGATAACAACCCCACTGTCTTATCCCTATGCCTATGCCTAGGGGCCCTCTCTACACTATTTGCAGCCACATGCGCCCTCACTCAAAACGACATCAAAAAAATCATTGCTTTCTCCACATCTAGCCAACTAGGCCTAATGATAGTTACAATCGGCCTAAACCTTCCTCAACTAGCCTTCCTACACATTTCAACCCACGCATTCTTCAAAGCCATACTATTCCTATGCTCAGGATCAATTATCCACAACCTCAACGGTGAACAAGACATTCGAAAAATAGGAGGACTTCAAAAAATACTTCCAACAACCACCTCCTGCCTGACCATCGGAAGCCTAGCCCTAATGGGAACACCATTCCTAGCAGGATTCTACTCAAAAGACCAAATCATCGAAAGCCTCAGCAACTCATACCTGAACGCCTGAGCCCTCACCCTAACCCTATTAGCTACATCATTCACCGCGGTCTACACAATCCGAATAATCGTTCTAGTCCAAACAGGTCATGTTCGAATCCCCCCTCTAACCCCAATAAATGAAAATAATCCAGCAATTCTCTCTCCAATCACCCGCCTTGCTCTAGGAAGCATTACAGCAGGATTCCTAATCACCTCATACATTCCACCTGCAAAAACCCCACCAATAACTATACCACTTTCCATCAAAATCACAGCTATTGTCGTCACCGTTCTAGGAATTGCTCTAGCCCTAGAACTATCAAAAATAGCTCAAACCTTAATCCTCCCAAAACAAAACCACTTCTCAAACTTCTCTACAACCCTAGGATACTTCAACCCCCTAGTACACCGATTTATCACAACAAAACTATTAAGCGGGAGCCAAAACATCGCTTCCCACCTGATCGACCTTTCCTGATACAAACTACTAGGCCCTGAAGGACTGGCCAACCTACAAATAATAGCATCAAAAACCGCCACTACCCTCCACACCGGCCTAATCAAAGCCTATCTAGGATCATTCGCCCTATCAATCTTCATCATCCTCCTATCAACATACAGAACTATACCTAATGGCCCTAAATCTACGTAAAAATCACCCTCTACTAAAAATCGTCAACGACGCCCTAATCGACCTCCCTACCCCATCAAACATTTCAACCTGATGAAACTTTGGATCCCTACTAGGAATCTGCCTTATTATCCAAATCGTCACAGGCCTACTACTAGCCACACACTACACAGCAGACACCTCTCTAGCCTTTGCTTCCGTAGCCCACACATGCCGAAACGTACAGTTCGGATGACTAATTCGAAACCTACATGCAAACGGAGCTTCATTTTTCTTCATTTGCATCTACCTGCACATTGGACGAGGCTTTTACTATGGCTCATACCTTAACAAAGAGACCTGAAACATCGGAGTACTTCTACTCCTAACTCTAATAGCAACTGCCTTCGTAGGCTACGTTCTACCTTGAGGCCAAATATCTTTCTGAGGGGCTACAGTCATCACCAACCTCTTCTCAGCAATCCCATACATTGGACAAACACTAGTAGAATGAGCCTGAGGGGGGTTCTCAGTAGACAACCCCACACTAACCCGATTCTTCGCACTCCACTTCCTACTTCCCTTTGTAATTGCAGGCCTAACCCTGGTCCACCTCACCTTCCTACACGAAACAGGCTCAAATAACCCATTAGGAATCCCCTCAGATTGCGACAAAATCCCATTCCATCCATACTACTCCATCAAAGACCTACTAGGATTTGCACTAATACTCATCCCCCTAGTTACCCTAGCACTGTTTACCCCAAACTTCCTAGGAGACCCAGAAAATTTCACACCCGCCAACCCCCTAGCCACCCCTCCACATATCAAACCCGAATGATACTTCCTATTTGCATACGCCATCCTCCGATCTATTCCAAATAAACTAGGAGGAGTTCTAGCTCTAGCTGCCTCAGTTTTAATCCTATTCCTAGCCCCCCTACTACACGTCTCCAAACAACGTTCAATAACTTTCCGACCCCTATCACAAATCCTATTCTGAATCCTAGTTGCTAACCTCCTCATTCTAACTTGAGTTGGCAGCCAACCAGTCGAACATCCATTTATCATCATTGGACAACTAGCTTCACTCTCCTACTTCACAATCATCCTAATTCTATTCCCAATTGTGAGTGCACTAGAAAATAAAATACTCAAACTCTAACCAACTCTAATAGTTTATAAAAACATTGGTCTTGTAAGCCAAAGATTGAAGACTAACCATCTTCTTAGAGTTTCCACAAAAATCAGAAAGAAAGGAGTCAAACCTTTATCACCAACTCCCAAAGCTGGCATTTTCCACTAAACTACTCTCTGAATTACCAATTAAACCGCCCGAATTGCCCCCCGAGATAACCCCCGCACAAGTTCCAATACCACAAACAGAGTCAATAGAAGACCTCATCCCGCAATTAAAAACAATCCTGCCCCTAACGAATAAAACATAGCCACCCCACTAAAATCCAGCCGATGTCATGACAGACCCCCATTATTAACCGTATCTCCACCCACAAACACCTCAGAAAATCCACCCAATGCAACCCCCACAACAACAACCAATCCTATTCCTACACCATAACCAATAACCCCTCAACTTCCCCAAGACTCAGGATAAGGATCCGCTGCCAGTGATACCGAATAAACAAACACCACCAACATTCCACCTAAATACACTATTACCAACACCAAAGACACAAAAGACACCCCAATACTTACCAATCAACCACACCCTGAAATAGACGCCACAACCAGACCAATCACCCCATAATAAGGAGAAGGGTTAGACGCAACCGCTAACCCTCCTAAAACGAAGCATAGACTTATAAATAGTACAAATTTTATCATAAGTTCCTGCCTGGATCCTCCCCAAGATTTACGATCTGAAAAACCGCTGTTATAAAAATTTAACTACAGGAACTTTAACTTCTATTTCCACTTCCCCCCCCTACCCCCCCCATGTTTTATCCATGGGTTTTTAGGTATGTATATCTTTGCATACAATTCTTGTCCACATTAGACATAATATGCATGTAGTATCTTTCACATACTTAGTAATGCAAGACCTAACCAAACTCAAATATCATCGCCCATAACGACCCCAAACGGGTAAATACACTCCTAGGCACATCCCCCCCCAAGTACAACAAACCCAAGTGATCCTACCTAATAGCACAGCACAGAACTAGGCCCAAGACCATAATTGTTTTACCGTACATACCCCCTTCAACATACGAGGAATATCCTAGTACACCTTTGAATTCCCGAATCCATATCTTCCAGTCCATCTACTAAGGATCACCTCTCGTCCTAACACTTTCAAGGATCCCCAAGCAGTGCCCGGTTATTTATTAGTCGTACTCCTCACGTGAAATCAGCAACTCGACGTAGGAATTGTCCAACGTTACCAGCTTCAAGGCCATACTTTCCCCCTACACCCTCGCCCAACTTGCACTTTTGCGCCTCTGGTTCCTATTTCAGGGCCATAAATTGCTACTTTCAATCTCAATTGCTCTTCACAGATACATATGTGGTGGATGAATACTCCTCCCTTTGCCTCGTTATCGCGGCATCTTAAACGCCCCAGCGCTTGTTTTCTTTTTGGGGTCTCTTCATTAAACCCTTCAAGTGCGTAGCAGGAGTTATCTTCCTCTTGACGTGTACATCACATGACATCCGAGCGGCTTGATGTCTGTAAAGTACCTGGTGTCATGGTTGTTCAGATAAGGTCGTCTCAAACTTGACACTGATGCACTTTTACCCCATTCATGGTGGGTCCCCAGGCTACCTTTTCGGTGGCTAATAATGTCATGGTTGCCGGACATATTTCTCATTATTTCCCTTACTAGGAATTGTTACCTAAACCCCCATTTTCGTTCTTTTTTTTATCGTTTCATTTTTATTTTGTTATTTTAACAAAATAAACAACCATTTTTATCTGATATAACCCTAGATTGTCCAAACCATTCATCATTCGTTTCGTTTACACTTAACTTTCCTCTATTTCCCACCCAACAAACCAACAACTTTTATCATGATCTATTACAATACTTTATCATTTATTTTTTCATTACTTTTATCTTGTTTTTATCACAATTTACATCACATTAACAAAACAATCATTTTAACAATATAAAAATACACATCCATTAATCTATCATTACACTAAACAATACACACCAGCCAACCACACCTAACACCTAAACAAAACAAGATAAAAACATAAAACATTCACAACACCAACAGGTCCAAAACACTACATCCACCC